ATTATCAATCATGGAAAAATCGATAGAAAAAAAAAAAAAGCCAGCTATCGGAATCGAACCGATGACCATCGCATTACAAATGCGATGCTCTAACCTCTGAGCTAAGCGGGCTCACATAACAGAAATAGAAATAGTATAACAAATAGAAATAGTGGATAGGAATTCAGGAAACTGCTGGATCTTAGCTTAGGGCTATTAGCTATTAATTTAATATGAACTATATAGTTCATAGTTCTATTGTTATATCTATATCATTATATATATATATCATTAGATATATTAGTTATATCTAATATTATTATTATAATATTATTAGTTATAACTAATATAACTAATAATATAGAACTAGATATGACTAAATAGAATTAATAGAATTCTATTTTTCTAATAGATATTTTTCTAATAGAAATATATGACTAATTAGTATATGACTAATTAGTAGAATTTTCATTATATCATATTAATTACATTAATTATTATTTATACATTCTATTCTTTTTTTATGCATTTTATACATTTTATTTATATATTTATACATTATATTTATATTTTTTAATATGTATATATATGTTAATGAATATGTATATATATATATATTAATGAGAATTTCAAATTATAAATTATGATTATAAAAAATCTAATTATTTCTTAATATAAAATTTATTTATTTCTAAAGCAGTTATAGCAATAATTATAGCGTATAGCGAGCGGATCGGTCCTAAGAAAAGATAAGATAAGATAAAGATACAATCCAAATTAGAATGAGACATTCTTCTGGTTTCATTCGGAAAAGGAAGAGATAGGACGAAAAAAAAAAAAGAAGAATGAATATCGACCGTTCCAGTATTCCAAATCGCACTGTAAAAAAGAAAGGGAGGGAGAAACATATATATATATGGGATATATCTATCCATATTGAATTGCAGATACATCAATGATAGAATCATTTCTGATTGAAACAAGGTTTATCCAATAGAAATAAACTGATAGAGGATCGCCAAAAAAATCAAATAGCAGCATACACTTTTTCGATATGGGAATCATTATCTAATGAATTCAACGGTTCCAAAATAAATGAAAGAGATGGGTGGAATTCCAACTGGATCTTGGTCTCAAATCAAAAGGGGATATGGCGAAATTGGTAGACGCTACGGACTTGATTGGATTGAGCCTTGGTATGGAAACCTACTAAGTGGTAACTTCCAAATTCAGAGAAACCCTGGAATTAAAAATGGGCAATCCTGAGCCAAATCTTTATTTTGAGAAAACAAGGGTTTATAAAACTAGAATAAAAAAAGGATAGGTGCAGAGACTCAATGGAAGCTGTTCTAACGAATGGAGTTGACTACGTTGTGTTGGTAGCTGGAATTCCTTTATCGAAATTACAGAAAGGACGGCCTTATATAATATATCTAATACGTACGTATACATACTAACATATCAAACGATTAATCACGACCCGAATCTATCGAATATATATATATATGAAAGCAAAAATTCAGAGTTATTGTGAATCCATTCCAATCGAAGTTGAAGGAAGAATCGAATATTCAGTGATCAAATCATTCATTCCAGAGTTTGATAGATCTTTTGAAAAACTGATTAATCGGACGAGAATAAAGAGAGAGTCCCGTTCTACATGTCAATACCGACAACAATGAAATTTATAGTAAGAGGAAAATCCGTCGACTTTAGAAATCGTGAGGGTTCAAGTCCCTCTATCCCCAACAAAAAGTCCATTTTACTTCCTAACTATTTATCCTCTTTTTTTCATCAGTGGTTCAAACAAAATTCACTATCTTTCTTTCTCATTCACTCTACTCTTTCACAAACGGATCCGAAGAGAAATCTTTGGATCTTATCCCAATTTGGATAGATACGATACCTGTACAAATGAACATATATGGGCAAGGAATCTCTATTATTGAATCATTCACATTCCATATCATTATCCTTACATTTATTAGATAAAATTTTTGAATACTTTACTTTATTTAATACTTTACTTTATTTAGATTTAGTCCCTTTAATTGACATAGATACAAGTACTCTACTAGGATAATGCACGGGAAATGGTCGGGATAGCTCAGTTGGTAGAGCAGAGGACTGAAAATCCTCGTGTCACCAGTTCAAATCTGGTTCCTGACACATGAATAATATATCGGATAGATATTCATACAAATTAATCGAGACAGATCAGGATATATATTCGTTAATAGTCAAGAGCATGATACATACTTATTCATCTAACGTATAGATATATACCTCCATTTTTAGAGATGGGTAAAAAATATATGTATGGTTATGGTAAAGAACTAAAGTGGGATTATGTTCCCTTTTTTTTGTTTCTTTTTTCTTTCTTGTTTGTTCATATTGTGCTTTCTCTCACTCAAAAAGAGTGCTAAGTCTTCATATATATATATATCAAAAAAAAAAATAAAAAAGTTTTAAAAAAACTTAAAAAAAGTATAGAGGGGTTGAAGGATAGGAATAGACAGGA